TAGGCGAAGCAGTCAATAGCAGTCTGTTCTCGCCTATCGATAGATAGCAGGTTGCTTCCAAGCTCAAACCATTTTAAACGGAATTGCTACTTTTTTCTTGTTATTGATAGAGTGGTATTCTCCGCCCCTGTCAAATAAAGTAGAGGGAGAGAACTGGAAGAGAGAAGGAAAAAGAGCAAAGGATTGAAAAGTCTAATGGGAGAAGAATGGCTGACACGTTGACTGCCTTCGATACTCTAAAAAAGAACCCAAGCGGTCTAACCTAACCCCCAGGGCGGACCCCAACCGAAAGGCACTAGACGGACTAAGGGCAAGCGAGATAAAGAAAGCAGCTGGCCCTATGTGTAAAACCTTGCCGCGGGAGAGTCTTTCTCAAATGAGAATAAAGAAAGTTTTTGGGCAAGACAAGAAAGGAACTCGCCCTTTGACACCAAGGGATAAAAGCGGATTGCTGGCGATGACTTGGGAATCTATGAGAGAAGGTTCTCGAACCCGGTTCCGACCGAATAGAGCGCGGAGCCAAAACGAGAACGGGTTCAGTCGAACAAGGTAACGAGTCTAAGGGCAGGATCAAGCTTGAAAGGAATGGACGGGCGTAGGCTTAATAGTGAACGCAGACCCCCCTGCTTATAGATATGAGATCAATGACTTAAAAGACAGATGTCGAGAGAAACTGTTAGACTTCTTTATTGCGTTGCGAAGAGAGATCGAAGACGAAGATTTTCTGACGCAGTGCGGGCACTGGATGGAAAAGACAGATAAAGGAACAACCCACCGGAAGGGCATACCTCAAGGAGCACCAATCTCCCCCGGCAAAGATCTATCTGCACGAAGCCGACCTATGGATAGAAAGAAAAATGCAGGAAAGGCAAATGAAATATGAAATAAAAATCTGCTTTGGGAGTGTGAGATAGGCAGACGGGGAGTACGCAGCCGAACAACCGCAGGGGCTTCCAGCAGTGATAGCTGAACTAACCAGATGGGCCGCCCATTTCTAACAGTAACGAATAAGCTTTTTAGAATCTATTTGTTTTCTGTTTGAAGTGAATAGGAGCTGACATTTCAATCGGAAATCAACGTCGGGTCCCTATATCCGAAAAACGCAGACTGAAGCGGAAGATCACAAAATGCAACACAACAAGGGGCGAACCAAGCGCTTGCGCGAAGGAAGAAGCTAATCAATCAGAATTTAGACAGGGAGGAGAGGCGAAAGAGAGATTTTCGAGCCTGCAAGCAGCAAGCAACAACGGCTTTTCAGCCGTTGCGCGCTAGCTTGTAGTTTAGGGGTATAGTAGGGGTGCCCCTTTCTAAAACTTTTCTATAATATAAGGTAAGCTTTTTGGAACCCTAGTTTTGGAGTTTTTCCCAACCTATACCTTACTAAAGGAAAGGGGCTTACCTTTTTCAGCTGCATTGCACTGCCGCATAAACAATGGATCCGCTGGGCTGGATGAGCAACCTTCTATCTGGCCTCTGTACCAGTAGTAGAGTGGCTTGCTACTTTCAATCAGAAAGGGAAGATTGAGCAAGGCAAAGGAGAAAGAAGTTGTCCCCTCTTCTCTGGTAACCCGCCTAGCATATGTAGAAAAGAGGGAGCGGAGAAGGAAGAACAACCGTTTGACTTTGGCACATGAGGTGGCGGGTTTGGCTAGGTAACATAATGGAAATGTATCGGACTGCAAATCCTGGAATGACGGTTCGACCCCGTCCTTGGCCTCGAGGAGTGGTGAGCAGCACGGAACTTGAATCAATCAAATGGCTTTGACTTAGAACAAACCCAACAAGCAACGGTAAAGGGCTTCGCCTCCAACAAGCAACAGCTAATTGAGACTCTTCAATCTATTCTTTCCTAAGCTTGTTCGCGCAGGAGTTTTCTTGCTGCGTTAGCGACGCGCAGGAGTTTTCTTGCTGCCCCAGTAAGAAGTTCGTGAGGTGCCGCTGCAGCTTGGATTATCGTAGAATAAAGAGGAGCCGTCTTAGGAAATGACTGAACTTCAAAGACAGATGCCGCCGCTGCGAGGGAGCAACTTGTCTGGTCTTGCGGTGCACTCCTTCCCGTTACGAGAATGAAATGACGCCCCAGCTTGACTCGAGACCAAGACTCCTTACAACTCGCACCAATAGCGGCACTGAGCGGCCGGAGATTGATTGAAAAGGCAGGCCCAGCCGCCCCTCTCCCCCCCTAACCGCCTATCTACTCGTGTTCGTAGCTCGATCGGAGGTCAAGACTGTGGTCCGGCGGAAAAACAGAAGTCGTCCGTATCAAGTGATACGTGAATTGCTCAGTAGTGCTTCGCTGCTTGATGTTGCCCCGCTGGCGGAAATAGCTTAATGGTAGAGCATAGCCTTGCCAAGGCTGAGGTTGAGGGTTCAAGTCCCTCCTTCCGCTCCAGGCTTCGTCGTTTAGTGGTAACAAGTGGAGTGCATAAGCCACTTTAGAGATAGGGGCGAGCAGCAAGCAGCCCCTTGTATAGGGTTCCAAACCTATCTTACTAATAAGAGGAAAGGGGCAAGCCAAAACTGACTCCTAACAAGTTGCTGGCTTTTCATCAGCCGTTGCGCGCTAGCGCGCTTCTCTTTTTCAGCAGGCTTCTTCAAATATCCCATAAAGAAGGGGCTATAACTATAAGTAGCTAGCTAGCGCGCTAGCGTTTTCCCTTACTAGTCAAGGGGCTGCTAGTTGTAGCGCGCAGTGTACTAGTGAATAGGAAAAGCGAATTTAGATTACTAATGACGGATGGAGGTTGAGGGTAGAACATGTTCGGTGCCTCGCCCTTGTCTCCTTCGCCGTAGACTTTCAATGATGGGAATCCTATCGATAAAGAAGAGGCATAAGCATCGCCTCTCGATCCAATCCATCTTGAAAGGCCTCCCCAACACACTCTTGATACGAAAGAAACCTCCCGCCATAGAGATCTAAAGTCTGGGTCCCCTCGATCACCCTCCCTTGAACCTGAACAGGTCGAGAGAGATTCAACCGCACCACATTTTCTCGAATCCCCCAACTAGAGATGGAATTCCAGAACCTAAACAACTCAGTTGAGAGCTCCGTGACTGGAAAAAGGGAAGGTCCACCAATGATTGATAGGCCATTCCCTCCCTATCCGTCTCTTGATCCCTCATTCCACTAATCCGTTGTTACTGATTCATTCAAGGCATAGACTCCCCATTTCTTTGTCTTATTAGCGCAGGTGTTCGTCAACGATGAAAGCCGCTGAACTTCAGACTCGAGTTGAGAAAGAGGGCTAGGCCCCCGGGAGGGCTTTCAGGGACTGGGGAAGACGGGTGGATTATAGAGCTAGGGGCAAATCGAAGGTTTGTCCATCGGGATTGGGCATGGACGAGCCTCGACTGGGCCAGCATTGATGAAAAAAGAAAAACTTATCCCATCGCATCATTTACCGGTGTAGGATGAAAGATCAGGTCCAGGATTCGAGTCAAATCTACCTTCCCTCTCATCTCAGGGTGAGGTAAGGAATTTCATCAAATGTTCGTTGTTCAAGCAAGAAAACGGATGCGCGTTAGCGCAACGGCTTCTATTTATTTCACCAAGGAAGACGCTTTAGTCTTTAGACTAATACTCACGCACAACGGCTTGTAAACTCCTATCGAACCACTTCATTCCTGGTTATATCAAAGCAGACTCCAAATTCCTGGCACTGGCTTTGTGGGATATCAATAAGACATATGCAATGTGCCTCTACTGACCCGCCTGCGCGAATTTCATTACCTCTACTCTGATGTCCTTTATTTGCCGCTTCTGCTGCTTTTCTGCTGTTCAAATCAATCTCCTCGGGAATAAGACGTAACTCCTGGGGTTTCTTTGATAATAAAATCCACCAAGATCCCCTTCCAATACGGGCTCAAAGGCCGACCTTTTCCGAGCCAAAGCTAAAAAGGAAGTCGGAGCTTGGTCCACATCGAGAAAAAACGTTCGTAATGAACGGATCTCCGATGGTCGAGCCTGCCAAGGACACGGAACCCAGCACCACCTACCCGGGCCGAGGTACTCAACCTTTGGTTGGAAAGGGTCTTTCATGTGAATTGCGAACAACCCACAAGGGTGGTATGAATGAAACATAGTTTTCATAGGGGCAAGTCTAGAGCTGTGGTATGGAAAATAGATGATAAAAAAAAAACCTCATCTCTTTACTTAGTCAGAGTCATTGTTTTTCCCTTTCTATCTGCATGACTGCTTTCTTATGATGAGTAGTGCCCATCACTCGCCTCTCTGTCTCTGTATGAAGGAGCATCCACTGCACTTACTAGTGGGTATGATGAAAGTCAAGAGCGGGTCTCTCAGAAAAAGGACCTTGTCTGTATCCGTCTCTCTTACTCGAACTAGCCACCCCTTGGGAACCGTCTCCCCTTTTCCCCCGCAATGAAGGGCGGATGGCTTGCCTTTTGAAAGAAGAAAATGGAACTTTGAAGGAAAAAATCAATAGGAGAAGATAGCCACATCGACGCACAGAGAATAGGGATGCATTGGAGACGAATAAGGGCAGAAAGTGACATGACATATTTATTTCCTGCTCTTCTAGTTAGCGCGTAGTGGGAATAGCCCCTTCCATTGCCTGAAAGCCACTAAAGAGTGCCTCACGTTCCACTGAACGCTGGGGAAGGAAAGGCACAGACTCTCGCCTCTATGCTATAGGCAGTGGAGACCTGCTCTTATACTCAGTATAAGTAAGGTTCTCCTCCGGTAGTCAAAAGAGAAGTCTGAGTTCCCCTCTCTTTTATCGTGGAAGAAGAGTCAGATATAAGGATACCTCCTAGATTGAAGAAGCGCACTCCCATCCAACCTTATTCCATTCCGGTGTTGCCTTATCAGTACGCCTGGGAGCTGTGTTCTTCCTGCCACTACTGAGATTGAATGACCTTTTTGAGAGGATAGCTAGCCAAGCTGTCTATCACTGACTGAAATCCCGAGCTTTGAAAGAATTTATATCATGATTTACTACTATATGTATTCTAGTTTATAGGTAATTTTCTGCTCGCTACGCCCCTGTGAAACTGTCCCAAGCCAAAATTGCTTGATCTGACCGAACTCGCTCTAATGGAAGAATTTTGAATATGGAACTGGTATGAGCTTAAAAAGCATTCCCCTGGAGCCCGAACCACGTGACTTCGTACCTCAATCCCAGTCGCATTCGATCTAGAGAAAAGAAAATTCTTCTTAGCAGTTGAACAGGAGCTTCAACTGAAGCCCGATTCTACCTAATCCACTGCTGACCACGGACTGACTCAAGCACCAAGACCTACTGCTCTTCCGACAAAAACTAGTACAGTAGCGCTTTAAAAAAGCTATTTGATATAGTATAGCCGCGGAGACTACTTGCATCAGGGTAAAGCCCCCCTTTATCTTTAGAGATAGGCCCTTGCTTGCTGACCCGAAATTGACCAATACGAACTCGGGCTAGGATGTCTTGCTTGATGAAAGAAGCTTATCTGGGTGGTTCAGCTGAACTCGTTGTATCAGTTTATTCCTTATATTGTACCTCTTTATTCGGATAAAGGTGAGTGGCAAAGTCTGGTTCCACTAAGGAGTAGGTTGTCCTATCTGATTGAGCGGGTCCAGACTTTTTTCGGGCAAAGCTAGGAACGTGCGTCAAACCTTTCGGCCCCGTGTTAACCACATAAAAAAAAGAGACGATTCATTCTATTCCGTCGGTTCTATTGGACTAAGACCCAGAGGATATCCTCCAGTGGGCATTCGGGCTCCTCCCTCCCTTCACGGTCGCAGTAGTCTTCTTAGCCATAGGGTTTCCTTGCTCGCCCGTAACTCCTCTGTTGGCATTGGTTCCTTTTCGGTATGGCTACTGAGAATGAACCCGACACATCGGTCGAACATTTGATTTTACCAGAGGATGCAGGATTAGATGACGCTTTCGACAGCAGGATTGGATATGATTGATTGGGGATACCGAAAACTTACCTATTGTTTTAGATGCCTTAAGAGATCTTTATTTCAATGGACCAAAAAGTGAATGCTACATCCAGGCCGTAGCAGTCTACGTCAATATTTTGGGAGGGACATAGTAACCCGGGGGCTAGATCCTAATATATATTATTTATTCATCAGGGAACAATTTGAGATCCAAGGGTGCCGTTTCTCTACGCAGAAACTCTACAAGAGCCCTTTTAGGTACGGGTTGAGCGGCCTACCACGGCCAAGCCATAATTCAAAAGGCATTGACCGCTTCTGAAACATCGCAAGTAGCCTACCAATGCGAGGCGACTGTCGATGAGGGAGGCTGGAAATGGTTCTATACCCAAAACCACCTATCCTACAAAGTGTTGAGAAACTTTTTATAGGATATGTCATTGCCATCAATCCATAAGGATGGTAAGGGTTAAGCAAACATCTCATTGACACTGGAGATAAATCCACAGTTAATGAGCGTGCATAGAACCGTTTCGCAAATTCCGCACCCCCATTACATTATCTGAGATGAGTGATTTTTTAGAAGATATTTATACACCCATCTGAGATAATGCATGTTCGTAGACCTTGGCCACCTGCTCGTCGGCGATTACGACATCATCGCCGAGCACCGCATAACGGTAAAAGACACGCTGAGGATATACCTGCTCTGCACACCACCAAATCATAGCATGATGAGTTAGTGCGAAGAGCGGCCAAGAAGAGTAGTATCCTAAAGGCTGTCCGGTTTGAAAGCAAACAACTGAGCGTCGTTTTACCCAGCTGACCTCAAACACATTAGTGCCTAGTGCAGAGTTAACCACAGCACTAGCGAACTGCCTTCCGAAGCAAACCTGCATTAGATAGAACATTGAAAGCAGCGGCCAACGATCAGTCGCCGATTTCAAGTCAAAGCTAAAGCAGTGCTTATCGCCACTGAGTAAACTCAAAGGTCGTGTTTGGGTAAATGTACCCAAAATTGGAATATGTCTTAGATCTCAGCCTCTACAGAATCCAGATCTTGCTCTACTTCTTCGCCCTTATCCACCAACTTCTTGGCTTGGTTCACCGTCTATCTTTTCTCTTAGGGCAATGGGATAGCAGTGCAGATGTGATGTGCACATGAATTGAATCAAGAGTCAACCACCACTTGCAATTGAAGCAGCTTAGGGACTTTTTTCCTTTCTTATCAGTTGAGACAAGAAAGCAAGGAAGATAATTAGGTCTGCTATGAGGCCTTCGAAAGTACCCTCTGTCCCAGCCAGGCCTTGGTCCTTATGATTTGTATTAGAACGGCCTATACCATGGGAGCTTGAGGATGTCATTTAGGGGGGGCTGGTAAGAGGAGGCTATTGGCAATCGCTAACTATCTTAATCAGAGCTTATTAAGACCCCTGATTAACTGCTTGATGCCTTTTTGGTTGGAAGCCTAATGTATGCAAGTGCACTCGCCCGGACATCGCTTATGCCGTAAGTGTGACTAGTACATTGACTAGTAACCCCGGGGCATTGGAATGCATGGCTAAGGATAATGTTTTCTCTCGCGCATTGATCTTGATCTGGTGTATGGAAGATCAAGTCTTCTACTAAAAGAAGAACTGATGCTCTGACTTCACCATAGAAGGGAAGGAAAAGAGGCTAGTTCGTGGCTTGGTCTTCACTGACACACTATCGGACCTTTTAGGTTAAGTTAGTGTTCAATGAGCCAATACCCACTAAGACAGTTTCTTACTTAAAGGCTTCTAGAAAGCAGATTCTATAATAGTTGATTCTATACCATTGGTTGATCAAAGAACTTTCTTCCCTTTCGACTGCTAACTCTTAGAAATACAGTAAAGCGATGCCTTACCAAAATAAGAATATGTTATCCCAATAGTAATTAAAGCATCTCGAAAGAGCGCACCTCTTAACAGTTCAAACTCCCTCTTATTTTCTCTAAACCATCTAAACGGATCGAAGGCTTTTAACAAGACCTTCTTTCGTATATACTATTCAACCTCCTGCTGCACGAGATGAGACAGTTGGGCAAGCCCTTCTTGAAAAAGGAAGTGAAAGACCAGTGCCGCCTTTTCACTGCCTGGAAGCGCTAATGCAACTTTTGTTGAATGTGAAGGAATCAATGTAACCCTGCTAATGCTTTTCATTCTGATTCAATTGCAGAACCCTCCTTCAATGCTTGTGCAAATCAGATTGACTGATGTCAGACTCTTATATAATAGTTATGAATGTGCAGCTAGGAGAGCTAACTAAGACTAGGAGCTGATTCTATACCAGTCAAAGCGAATTCTGGGCATCAATGCACTAACGCTGTCTTGCTCGCCTTTCTTCCGTTTGACCGGAACAGACTCACACTCGGACTGACCGATGGCATTTCTTCCCTGGCCCACCATCCAAGGGCAAGGGAACTCAATAGCACTTTCAAGAAGAAATCCACCTGAACTGACCATTCAAGTTGTCTTTATCAATAAGGCCTTACATCTTATTCATCTCTGCTTGCTCTTCCAAGTCTTTCTACTCCTTCCTCCGATCACCACCAACCACAACAAGGTGAACCAGCTCCCGGAGACGAGCATTCTTGCCATACCATTCAACGAGTCCAGTCAAGTTCTTCACACGGTCCAACCTTGCCATTGTGAAGAAGATCGGCTTGCTCCGGTCCTTTAGCACACATCAGTGTTCTTTGTTCTCAACATGGCTGTAAAGGAGCTCCTCAATCTAAGGATGGAAGTAAGTCAACCTCCTGTTCTCCTCTGTGTAGGGGAAGTCAAGACTCGTATCAGCACCAGGTGAAAAAAATCTTTCACTTGGGATCAAAAACATCAATCCCATGAACAACTCGGTAGAGCCCAGTAAGAGTGAAAGCATTGTGACTCTCGTCTTGTCCAAGAGTGTCCTTGCTTCCAGCGATTTCCTGAAAGGTGCTGGCGATGATGAAATCTGTATGATTCATCATGGCAATGAGATCAGCAGTGAATTGGCAGGAAAACTCCTAAACCCTTTTTTTAGACACTAGAGCGCCTGAACGTCTTTATTTGACTTTTGCGGGATTCTATTCATAGATAATGTTCTCGCTACACTTGACACTTCCTTTGTTGCTTTATGTGAGGAGTTAAGGGCAATGAAAATCTCTGTATCATATTCTCCCGCTATAAAGCGGCTGTTGCCTCTTGATTGCTTCTTTCATACAGTCGGACAGTCTTTCCTTTCTGACAGCGACGGTACTGATTGAACTCGGGCTTTGGTCCCCGCTTTCCTATATTCGATCCAAGTATCCGAATCCGAAGTCAGTCTTGGAGCTGGTAGGGGCGGGCATAGCAGCGTATTGTGGTGACTTGGGGTCTAAGGGAATTGCCAGGCAGGGTTTCAGAGCGATAGTCCCTTTCGTTTCGTAGGCGATCCATCTCTGGAGCTACTGAGATTTGCTTTTCTGACAAGACAGTTCTCATCAATTTCATTCCATAATCTGTTTTTGGAATTGATCTGAGAGAGCCTTAAGGCGAGTGATCCTATGCAGAGTGATATTAGCAAAGCAAGTTCTTTACTTGCCTAGATCCTGATATCCCTTCTGCAACTCCTGGACTGTACGTGTAATTGCTAAACCGAGGTGAGTTTGACGCTTTGGGTTTGTGAAGTGAGCTAACTTAACGACAGAAAAAAGGATTGATAAAATTCTATTGAGTCTGACTCAGAGTGATCATTTATCAAATACTGACTCTGGTTCTCTAATGAATGAAGAGCCGGGAGTAATTTACTTACGAAACTTCATTTACATTCATAAAAAGTATCTACTGAATTATGAGTTCAATACACTCTGTTTAGCGGAAAGACGGATATTCCTTGCTTATTATCAGACAATACAAACCTCGAATCGTTTTCATTACCCATCTCCTAACCTACCCTTTTCGCTCCGCTTACCCCTATCCCCTTCTAGGGGTATTTTAGTGATAGGTTCTATAAAAACTGGACGATCCTATTTGGTCAAATACCTAGCAACAAACTCCTATGTTCCTTTCGTTACAGTATTTCGGAACCGGGACCTGGTTAAGGTTTCTGATGATGATTTTGATAATGATTTGGATTCTGATAGTGATTCTGATAATGATTTTTATAGTGGTGGCAATATTGACGAAGAAGACGATGTTTATCTTGATATGATTGACGATATTGATGATAGTAAGGAAATTGAAGAGATTTGTGGTATTGACGTTACTGATGTGGTTTACGAGATCGCTATCGCCCGTGCCCTTGAGGCGGAGCAGGAGTTTGAAAAGGTGATAAATGAGGCTGTGGATCTGCTAGAACCGGAACACAGAGACCCTTTTTTTATCAACCTTCAATTCGAATTAGCAAAAGCAATGTATCCTTGCATAATATGGATTCCAAACATTCATGATCTGCATATGACTGAGTCGAATTCCTTATCTCTTGGTATATTAGCGAACAATCTCTCCGGGGATTATGAAAAATGGGGTTGGTCCACTCTATTAATGGACAATTTCTCCGGGGAAAGAGGGGATTTGGAAAAAGGTTACACTGGAAATATTCTTTTTATTGCTTCGACCAATATTCCCAAAAAAGTGGATCCTGCTCTAATAGGCCCGAATAAATGAAATACATGCATTAAGTTACGAAGGCTTCTTATTCCACAACAACGAAAGTACTTTTTCACTCTTTCATATCCCTACTATATGAGGGATTTCACTTGGAAAAGAAAATGTTCCATACTAACGGATTCGGGTCCATAACCTTGGGTTCCACTATAGGAGATCTTGTAAGACTTACCAATGAGGTCCTATCGATTATTATTGCAGAGAAAAAAGATATTCTAGACACTAATCTAATTAGATACGCTCTTTTTCGAAAAACTTTGACTTTGCGATCCCCGGTAAGATCGGTTAAGGATCCTGGGATCCTTTTCTATCAGATAGGAAGGGCTGTAGCACAAAATGTACTTCTAAGTAATTGCCCCATAGATCCTATATCTATCTATATGAAGAAGAAATCATGTAACGAAGGGGATTCTTATTTGTACAAATGGTACTTCGAACTTGGAACGAGCATGAAGAAATTCACGATACTTCTTTATCTTTTGGGTTGTTCTGCCGGATCGGTCGCTCAAGATCTTTGGTCTTTACCCGGACCCGATGAAAAAAATGGGATCACTTCCTATGGACTCGTTGAGAATGATTCTGATCTAGTTCATGGCCTATTAGAAGTAGAAGGCGCTCTGGTGGGATCTTCACGGACAGAAAAAAATTGCAGTCAGTTTGATAATGATCGAGTGACATTGCTTCTTCGGCCCGAACCGAGGAATCCCTTAGATATGATGCAAAACGGATCTTGTTCTATCCTTGAGAAGAGATTTATCTATGACAAATACGAATCGGAGTTTGAAGAAGGCGCCCTTGACCCGCAACAGATAGAGGAGGATTTATTCAATCACATAGTTTGGGCTCCTAGAATATGGCGCCCTTGGGGCTCTTCTATTTGATTGGGTCGAAGATCCCAATGAATTTTGATTTCCCTATTGGATGGGGGTATTTGGGGACCTGGAAGAGGAGAAGAAGAATGATAATGAAGAGGGTAAGCTTCCTAAGCTTCCAGAGAATGATAATGAGTTCTTGCTGAGTGGAGCCCAGATACGACTTTCTTCCACAGAAGAATGTGTTCTTCTACAAAACCAATTCATTTTGGACCCTGGGGCTCATTGAAAAGTCTCCTTGCTATCTTCGACAGTCTTGAGAGCGAGGGCCGCAATAGCCCCTACTTTCACTCTTTTCTAGAGAAAAAAAATAGGAGATACCCTTGAGGCGCTCTCTCCCTTTTTTATAGGGGGTCGCCCTATACAGGTCCGCAGTTTTCTGAGCGCTGTTTTCATCCAACTCGAAATATCGTAAATAAGCGGTTAAAGAATGTTACGTCCAATTATTCCCATGTTTTTCTTGGTAAACCCAACCGGCGATTTCCGTGAGCAAGAACAAGTCTCTCTTCTTTTTTTGGGGGGAGCAGAGCAGCCAAAGAAAAGTTTCAAAGCAAATGAAAGTGCAGAAATTTCGCTCGCTTAAATGGATATACGAACAAACCCTTCCCCTTGAATCTTCTTGTTCTGCATCTGAATCTTCTTGTTCTGTATCTGCAGCAGAAAGAAACTCCTTTGAGGAGGAGAGCGTAAGCCCTTTGCTTAGAGATGTAGAGTGCCCTCCGTTATCTCCATCTCCGCCCAAGACTGCGGAGATACCTTCGTCCTATCATAATATTGGTGTTCCCTCATCCCCCGATTCTGACTCGTCATCTGAGATGTCTAGTATTTATTCGACTCTTTCTCCTTACACCGAAAGAGAAGTCTGTTCGGCCCAGGGAAGAATCGAAGAGAAAGTGGCGAGCATTGCAGAAGAGACTGGCTTCCAGTTGGACGGGGAGGCACGCTATGTTTTGGGCCAGTGGGTCCACGGCGAATCATCGGATCCCTCTACTTTGCGTGCCATTTTGAAGGACTTGAATCAAAAGAAAGAACAAAGTGAATGGTTTGAGGAGGCTATCGACGCATGGTCGCGCCAATTTGTTAATTCGGACGTCCCGTCTCCTCTTGAGGGATTGGACATTCACCCCCCCGCGCTAGGCGACTTGTATTTCTCATTCACAAATCCATCTTTCTTTATGTTGTTAACTCTCAGTTTGGTTCTACTTCTGCTTTATTTTGTTACTAAAAGGATGAAGAAGAAAATGAAGCAGAGACATCGATGCAGGGCATCGGCGAAGGCTAATCACGACGTTCAGTAAGTAGGGAACTACATTGGGCTTGATTCTGGCTCAGTTAAGCACAGATATGTAGGCAAGTCTTGAAGACAAGACCCCCAGTCCACCAGGTCTATGTATAAGCATGAAGTGAAGATGAAGTAAGCATGGCTTTGTTTGCCTGGAACTATGAAATAGTCTTCTGGGCATGTTCCCCATACGATACTATACTAGTGAAAGAAGTTCCTTGCCTTACACTCTACCTTCTAGTTGACAGAGAAGAATGGCTAAAAGTGAGACTAAGAGACACTGGAATTTATTGAAACGCTTAACTACTAGTAATGCACTCACTCGCTTTAGAGAAAGAAGGGAAATCTACTACCTTAGTAAGAAAAAAACTGACTACGAAAGCAGGTATACCAATTTTGAGAAACCCTGCTTGGCTTTGGTTTGGGCAAGGCGGAAATAAATTGAGGCATTACACGCTGTCTTACCCGGTATATTGAATAGCTCGCATGGACCCATCGCCACCAGTCTACTCCATTTCTTTTGGACTGCTTCGAGCGTGAACAAGGGCCTTTCCCCGGCTCCCTTACACAAGATTCGTCCGGGCTTTCACGCCTTAGGCCAACAACTCTAATCATTGACTGACAAATCCCCTTCTACTTAATTGAATGTCAATGTTTTCTTTCAATTGTTGGCTGCTCTTGTTGAAGAGGTTTCTCCTGCAATGGATATTGGCCGATCTACTTCATTTGTTTAAGTGGAAAGCTAGGGATCAAAAATGCTTTCGCTTTTGGCAGAAGTTCCTTTGCCGGAGGTCAATTTTTGGACTTTAAAAGAACAACCTGGTACTTAGTTCCAGAGAGTACCAGAGATGGTTGTTTTTGTACAAGATTCGTGAAGCTAAGCACGGAAAATCCAGATCCTTGATAAGCGGAGGCTCTTGTCGGGAAATCGAAAACGATCGAGCCCGCTCAGTCAGAAGCAAAGAGGAGTCCCGCCCAATCTCGGTGAAAAAAATCACTGATTGCAACTACATCAAAAACCTCTCTTCCTTTCATTGTTGAGTCATCGTGTAAGGCACAGGCTTTGATTGAAGTTGGAAACCCAGGTCTGGGTCTAATTTAGGAGAAGAGAGAACTCATCGTTGCTTGCAAGAAAAGACGTGTATGAGCGGGGATCCCGCAGACTCAAAAAGAATTTGAGATGCAGCAGTCTTAGGGCCGTAGTCTTGGGATCAGGTGCTAGGTAGCGTAAGCAAGACCAAGCCTATAGGCGAAGTTGCAAGGTAAGCAATCGATAGAGAGCAAGGGATGCTAGCGCTCTGTCTAAAAAAGCTGCTGTTCTACTATATAAGATATAATATTATAGTTGATATAATATAGTAGATATAAGCAAATCCTCTCTTTGCCATCTTGCTGTGAACAAATCGTCTGTTATCAAATGCCACATCTGACCTATAAGGTGGATGATTGTGAGTCCAAATTGTCCAGCAAAGGGGAAAGAGGACTGCCCAAAGGGATCGGGATCAGCTTATGCGGCGAGATGTCTTGGTTTGGACTTCCTGTCTGATCAACTCTCTAAACGAGATTTTGGCTTTCTAGGTCGATCAGAGGGGAGGAGCTTGCTTGCTTCCTACTAATGGCGGGGCGAGCTCAACAACTGGCGACTGGTCGAAGAGCGATTAGTCTTACTCCAAAAACCTATTTTCGGCTTAGATCTATCCTTTCCCTCCATCTTCCTTCTATAACAATATACTAGTTATAACCATCGGCGTACTCCTTTTAACAATGTCTGCTGAAAAGTCTGTTGGTGAATGAACCCAGGCTTCTCGCGCTCTTGGTCCGGAAGTCAATCTCGTCAATTGCGGGGACAAGGCTTGGATCTTAGTAAGTGGGCAGGCTTAGAAAGAAGGATTCTCCAAATCAATCCCACGTATGAAGACCACCCGTCGCCTATGACTAGTAAGAAGGGAATGCCATTGATTCTAGCACAAGCGATTCGATGTCAAAGGACAAAGGAAAGGCGACAAAAGCTCTTATTCCAACAAGCCCAGAAAGAGGAGAAATTGGCTTAATTCTGACCGATGATATTACTAGTTATTCCGACAACTGCTTATGATATCACCCTCGGGTGACTTCACTGCAGGGATTTCTATTCACTCTTCTTTCAGCGCAGCTCTTGTGAAATTCTTTCTGTACTTCCTTTTCTTTTTAGTTGGAAGGGTATAGTTTATTTAATTGAGTGAAACTCCGCCAGTAGTCTTTCTGAATGTGATAGTTTAGAACTGTGATTATTCGCTCGATCAACTCTTTGCCATCACGCTCTGGCTTTAGCAT